ACTGGAGTACCGACGTGTACCATGCACCCGAATTTCAATATAGTAATGTCCGGCTCTTACCAAAAACAAGTCATTTATGGATATTATCAGGAGGTTCGTGCAGATCCGGTGTAGTTTCTTTTTCACTCCACAAGGATCAAGATCAACTGAACATCCATTCTCATTCTGTCGAACGAAGATATATTTCTAGCCTCTCAGTGAATAATGATCAAGTGAGACACCAATTAGTTAGGTCAGATTTTTCTGATAAAAAAGAAGATGGTATTTTTGATTATTCGGGATTTAATCGAATCGTAGGTATTGGTCATTGTAATCTCATACATCCTGCAATTCTCCACAAGAATTCTGATTTATTGGCAAAAAGGCGAAGAAATCAATTTCTCATTCCGTTCCAATCCATTCAAGAACAAGAGAAAGAACTAATGCCCCATTCAGGTATCTCGATTGAAATACCCATAAAGGGTATTTTCCGTAAAAATAGTATTCTTGCTTATTTTGATGATCCTCGATACAGAAGAAAGAATTCAGGAATTACTAAATATGGGACTATAGGGGCGCATTCAATCGTCAAAAAAGAGGACTTGATTGAGTATCGAGGAGTCAAAAAAATCAAGCCAAAATTTCAAATGAAAATCGATCGCTTTTTTTTCATTCCCGAGGAAGTGCATATTTTACCCGAATCTTCTTACGTAATGGTACGGAATAATAGTATCATTGGAGTAGATACCCGAATCGCTTTAAATAGAAGAAGCCAAGTGGGCGGATTGGTCCGAGTGGAGAAAAAAAAAAAAAAGATTGAACTAAAAGTTTTTTCTGGGGATATCCATTTTCCTGGGGAAACGGATAAGATATCCCGACACAGTGGCATCTTGATACCGCCGGAAACGGGAAAAAAAGAACTTAAGGGATCCGCCCGGGAATCAAAAAAATTGAAAAAATGGATCTATGTCCAACGGATCACACCTACCAAGAAAAAGCATTTTGTTTTGGTTCGACCCGTAGTCACATATGAAATAGCGAACGGTATCAATTTAGCAACACTCTTCCCCCAGGATCTGCTGCGGGAAAAGGATAATATGCACCTTCGAGTTGTCAATTATATCCTTTATGGAAAGGGCAAACCCTTTCGGGGTATTTCTGACACAAGTATTCAATTAGTTCGAACTTGTTTAGTCTTGAATTGGGACCAAGACAAAAAAAGTTCTTCCGTCGAAGAGGTCTGTGCTTCCTTTGTTGAAGTAAGTACAAATGGTATGATTCGAGATTTCCTAAGAATCGACTTAGTGCAATCCCATATTCCGTATATCAGAAAAAGGAATGCTCCGTCAAGTCCAGGATTGATCTCTGATAATGGTCCAGATCGCACCAATATAAATCCGTTTTACTCCATTTATTTCAAGGCAAGGGTTCAACAATCACTTAGCCAAAATCAAGGAACTATTCATACCTTGTTGAATAGAAATAAGGAATGCCAATCTTTGATAATTTTGTCATCATCTAATTGTTTTCGAATGGGTCCATTCAACGATATCAAATATCATAATGTGATAAAGCAATCAATTCACATTCAAAAAGATCCTCTAATTCCACTTAGGAATTCGTTGGGACCCTTAGGAACAGTCCTTCAAATTGCGAATTTTTATTCATTTTACTATTTAATAACTTATAATCCGGTTTCGGTAACTAACTATTTGAAACTTGATAATTTAAAACAGACTTTTCAAGTACGTAAATTTTATTTAATGGATGAAAACGAGAGAATTTCTAATCCTGATCCAGACAGTAAGATTGTTTTGAATCCATTTAATTTGAATTGGGATTTTATCCATCATAATTATTGTGAGGAAATGTACACAATAATAAGTCTTGGGCAGTTTATTTGTGAAAATATATGTATAGCCACAAATGGACCACACCTCAAATCAGGTCAAGTTTTAATTGTTCAAGCTGGCTCTGTAGTAATAAGATCAGCTAAGCCTTATTTGGCTACTCCAGGAGCAACAGTTCATGGGCATTATGGAGAAATCCTTTATGAAGGAGATACATTAATTACATTTATATATGAAAAATCAAGATCTGGTGATATAACGCAGGGTCTTCCAAAAGTAGAACAGGTGTTAGAAGTGCGTTCGATTGATTCAATATCGATGAACCTAGAAAAAAGAGTTGAGGGTTGGAACGCGCGTATAACAAGAATTCTTGGGATTCCTTGGGGATTCTTAATTGGTGCTGAGCTAACTATAGTGCAAAGTCGTATCTCTTTGGTTAATAAGATCCAAAAGGTTTATCGATCCCAGGGGGTCCAAATCCATAATAGACATATCGAAATCATTGTACGTCAAATAACATCAAAAGTGTTGGTTTCAGAAGATGGAATGTCTAATATTTTTTTACCCGGCGAACTTATTGGATTGTTACGAGCGGAGCGAACGGGGCGTGCTTTGGAAGAAGCGATCTGTTATCGAGCTATATTATTGGGAATAACGAGAGCATCTCTGAATACTCAAAGTTTTATATCTGAAGCAAGTTTTCAAGAAACCGCTCGGGTTTTAGCAAAAGCAGCTCTCCGGGGTCGTATCGACTGGTTGAAAGGCCTGAAAGAGAACGTTGTTCTGGGGGGGATGATACCCGTTGGTACCGGATTCAAAGCATTAGTGCACTGTTCACGGCAGCATAACAATATTCTTTTGGAAACAAAAAAAAAAAGAATTTATTCGGGGGGGGGATGATAGATATTTTCTTACACCACAGAGAATTATTAGACTTTTGCATTTCAAAGACTTTACATGATACATCAGAACAATCATTTAGAGGATTTAATGAGTCCTAAGGAGCGGATTCTCTTAACTATTTTTGATCCTTTGATTTCTTAATAGTAAGAAAAGAAAGATAATAACGAATAGAAAGTAATGAATGGCCTGGATTGTGTATCAATGGCCAATCTCTGGTAGAAGAGAAGGTTCCATTGGAACAATTATTTATTTCAGGGCACCTCGTCTCTTTTTTTTATCAAATCTTTTTTTGATAAAAAAAAGAGGAAGTATGGGGAGAAATGGCAAGAAGATAGTGGAATATCAATTTTGAAGAGATGATGGAAGCAGGAATTCCTTTTTGTCATGGTACTAGGAAATGGAATCCTAGAATGTCACCTTATATCTCAGCAAAACATAAAGGTATTCATATTACAAATCTGACAAGAACTGCTCGTTTTTTATCAGAAGCTTGTTATAAAGCAGCGGATTTAGTAGCACGAGCTGCAATAAGAACCCGGTGTCATTATATGTCATTATATTATATTAATAAAAAAAGGTTCGGTGGTATGTTAACGGATTGGTCCACTACAGAAACGAGACTTCATAAGTTCAGGGATTTGAGAGCGGAACAAAAGACGGGGAGACTCAACCGTCTTCCAAAAAGAGATGCAGCTATCCTGAAGAGACAATTATCACGCTTGCAAACGTATCCGGGCGGGATTCAATATATGACGGGGGTACCGGATATTGTAATCATCGTTAATCAGCAAGAAGAATATACGGCTCTTCGAGAATGTATCGCTTTGGGAATTCCAACAATTTGTTTAATCGATACAAATTGTGACCCCGATCTCGCAGATATTTCGATTCCAGCAAACGATAACGCTATAGCTTCAATCCGATTAATTCTTAATAAATTTGTATTTGCAATTTGTGAGGGTCGTTCTAGCTATATACGAAATCCTTGATTAATAATAAGATAAATAAATTTTTTTGGTAACTACATGGATTTTTTGATTTTTGGAATCGGTTACTCTTCTTGAATCGCATAAAAGAAAAGAAATTAAAAAAAACTGTGGATATTATGTGATTAGCGGGTATTCAAAACGGATAATTCTAATTAAAGTATACAAGTCGAAAGGGAGAGGGTTGAATCAAAATAATTCTTTTTAAAGTTCTATTTCTGTTAGAGGGCAATATGAATGTTATATCATGTTCCAGTAACACACTAAAAGGGTTATACGATATATCCGGTGTGGAAGTAGGCCAACATTTCTATTGGCAAATAGGAGGTTTACAAGTCCATGCCCAAGTACTTATTACTTCTTGGGTTGTAATTGCTATCTTATTAGGTTCAGCCCTTATAGCTGTTCGGAATCCACAAACTATTCCGACTGCCGGTCAAAATTTCTTCGAATATGTCCTTGAATTTATTCGAGACGTGAGCAAAACTCAGATTGGAGAAGAATATGGTCCATGGGTTCCCTTTATTGGAACTATGTTTCTATTTATTTTTGTTTCGAATTGGTCCGGTGCTCTTTTACCTTGGAAAATAATACAGTTACCCCATGGGGAGTTAGCTGCACCTACGAATGATATCAATACTACCGTTGCTTTAGCCTTGCTCACGTCAGTAGCATATTTCTATGCAGGTCTTTCTAAAAAGGGATTAGGTTATTTCAGTAAATACATTCAACCGACTCCAATTCTTTTACCCATTAACATTTTAGAAGATTTCACAAAACCTTTATCACTTAGCTTTCGACTTTTCGGGAATATATTAGCTGATGAATTAGTAGTTGTTGTTCTTGTTTCTTTAGTACCTTTAGTGGTTCCTATACCTGTGATGTTCCTTGGATTATTTACAAGCGGTATTCAAGCTCTTATTTTTGCAACTTTAGCGGCGGCTTATATAGGCGAATCTATGGAGGGCCATCATTGACTAGTTTTCGAAATAGTCTCTTTTTTTTTTTTTAGCTTAGAATAACGCAGTGTATGCGTAACTAAAGATAATCCACTTAGGAAACATCAATATACAAATAGAAATAGACAAATACGGGATATACGACCAAGAGTCATAGAAAAAAAATTCAGATATTGGGGAATTGTAAAAAAGGAAAGAGATCAAAAAGATCTTTTTCCTAAAATTCATGTTTGGCTTTATTATATCATACTCCTGCCAATAAATATTATCATTCTATTGTTTTGTTCATTCAATTCAAATATAAGGAGTCATTATTTGAATAAAAATTCTTAATATAAAAATTCTTATAGTATCGTAGTATCACAATTTACACGGTGTGTGATTACAAAAAAAAAAGAAAAAGAAAGATGCTTTCTAGAATGATTCCCATTTTAGTTGATTTTATTCAATTCAACGATTGACCAAAAGAAAATATTAATAAATAATTAAAGTGAATGACCTTACCGGAATAAAATACTTATGTTTATTTCTATGCAATGATTCGCCAAACGAGATTCATAAAAAATGGGTTGATTGGGAGAGGGGAACAGAATTGGGTATATGGGATCTAATGACTCTAAGCCAACTCTTGTGTATGGTTCCAAGAATGATTCTAGAATACGATTGACTTTAAGATACGAATAGTTTGAATCTAAGATATGAAGATATGAATAGTTGGTTTACGTTATGGAAGAAAGACATGTATATATGATATTAGATATTGATAGTTATATATCAACTAAAGAGATATCTAATCCGCCCTACTATTGTGAACTTAGATAGAGATTCCAATAGAAATTCTTCGGTTTCGTCTTTGCCTGTGAATTGAATGTGAATGAATAAAGCGATGAAATAAAGAAAACTAACGAACGAAGAATTAAAAAAGGGTTTGGAAAGAAGAAATGGAAGAACAAAAGTTGTATGGATTCACAAAAATCCTGTGGATCGGAACTAAAAAAGAGATATCGAAGTAGCTTTTATGGTTTAATACTAATATTATTATTACTTCAATTCCGAGTTCTTAATTATTTCGACTGGATGAATCTTAGCGATGGAATAATTAAGTCATAATTCATTGGACGATTGTATCATTAACTATTTCTTTATTTTAGTGCGAGGAACTTATCATGAATCCACTGATTTCTGCCGCTTCTGTTATTGCCGCTGGGTTGGCCGTCGGGCTTGCTTCTATTGGACCTGGAGTAGGTCAAGGTACTGCTGCGGGTCAAGCTGTAGAAGGTATCGCGAGACAACCCGAGGCGGAGGGAAAAATACGAGGTACTTTATTGCTTAGTCTGGCTTTTATGGAAGCTTTAACAATTTATGGACTGGTTGTAGCATTAGCGCTTTTATTTGCGAATCCCTTTGTTTAATCCTATAAATATGCAAATTACGTATTTTTTTTTTAGTCTATCTAAAAGAGGAGATAATATGAAAAATATAACCGATTCTTTCGTTTCCTTGGTTCGCTGGTCATTTGCCGGGAGTTTCGGGTTTAATACCGATATTTTAGCAACAAATCCAATAAATCTAAGTGTAGTCCTTGGTGTATTGATCTTTTTTGGAAAGGGAGTGCGTGCGAGTTGTTTATTTCAAGAATAGGCTGGATCCAACCAGCTGTACTTTTTTTCATTATAACTAGATCGAAAAAGGTGCACGATTCCGCGAATTACTTCTGAATCAATTTCAAATCATATTTAAGAACCATAGCATTTCGTGATTCATTGGTAAATCTACTTTGATTCTCTATCAACCAAACCAATAGTGTGGGGTCATTAACATGGTTAAAGCTAAACCAAACTGTTTGAAGTCCAGACGCAGCATGGTACTCTTTCTACTACTATATTAATATAGAATAGAAATGTTTGCAAAATGAATAATTGGAATTTGTTTTTTTTTTCGATATAAAACACTCATGTCGATAAAATTATTTGAGCCTTTTCTTTTATTGGAATGCAAAATATTTGAAATATTTCAATCAACCGCTTTTTATGCTGAATCGGTGACCTGTGTATAATATAAAGTAAGAAGAATTCTTTGGATTTGACGAAAAAAAGAAACAACTTTGCTGACAATTCAATATTTTTGTTTTGTTCCGTCAGAAGAGTCCTCAAAATATTCTGGTCTTGGATTAGTGATTAGTCGCGACATCTTGGAATATGAATAGAGAAGAGAGGTAGAGGATAGGCTCATTACATTAAAAAAAAAAGATATGGGAATTGCCCCCATACTTAAAAAGTTGAAGTAATTGAGTGTGAGAGCCAAATGAATCGAAAAATTCATGTTTGGTTCGGGAAGGGATCATGTAAGTTTTGAGATGAATGGAAAGATAATCTACTTTCATTAAGTGATTTATTAGATAATCGAAAACGGAAGATCCTGAATACTATTCGAAATTCAGAGGAACTGCAGGGGGGGGCCATTCAACGGCTGGAAAAAGCCCGGGCTCGCTTACGGAAAGTCGAAAGGGAAGCAGATCAATTTCGAGTGAATGGATACTCGGAGATAGAACGAGAAAAATTGAATTTGATTAAGTCAACTTATAAGACTTTGGAAGAATTAGAAAATTACAAAAATGAAACCATTCGTTTTGACCACCAAAGGGCGGTTCAGCAAGTCCGACAACAGGTTTTCCAACAAGTTTTAAAGGGAGCTCGAGGCACTCTGAATAGTTCTTTGAACAAGGAGTTACATTTACGTACCATTAGTGAGAATATTGACACGTTTGAGGCGATGACAGAAATAACTGATTAGTCCTTTTCCTGTAGGCATCGTTTTTTTCTT